GCATTTAAAATTGTAGAGTATACAGAAGAAGAAAAAAAAAGAGAAGAAGAAAAAGAGACGAAGAAAAGAACGGAGAAAGAGCGAATACAGATAGCAGAGGCCTGGGATACCGTTCCAATTACACAAGTAATAAGAGGTTGCATGTTACTAACTCAATCTATTTTTAGAAAATATATTGTATTACCTTCATTGATAATTGCAAAAAATAGTGGACGCATGTTCCTATTTCAATTTCCCGAATGGTTTGAGGATTTACAGGAATGGAATAGAGAGATGCATATTAAATGTACCTATAATGGTGTTCCATTATCCGAAACAGAATTTCCGAAAAATTGGTTGACAGACGGTATTCAGATAAAAATCTTATTTCCTTTCCGTCTGAAACCTTGGCACAAATCGAAACTACGATCATCTAAGAAAGGTTTAATGAAAAAGAAAAAAGAAAAAGATGATTTTTGTTTTTTAACAGTTTGGGGAATGGAAACTGAACTTCCTTTTGGTTCGCCCCGAAAAGGACCTTCCTTTTTTAAACCCATTTTTAAGGAAATTGAAAAAAAAATTGGAAAATTTAAAAAGAAGTCTTCTCGAGTTCTAATAGTTTTTAAAAGAAAAATAAAATTACTTCGAAAAGTTTTAAAAGAAACAAAAGAATGGGTTATCGAAAGTGTTATTTTTATAAAAAAAATAATAAAAGAACTTTCAAAAATTCTGTTATTTCGATTACCAAGAAGAGAAGTATATGAATCAAGTGAAATTAAAGAAGAAAAAGATTCTATAATAAGCAATCGGCTAATTCACGAATCGTTTAGTGAAATTGCATCTACGAATTGGACAAATTCTTCATTAACAGAAAAAAAAATCAAGGATTTGACTACTAGAACAAGTACAATTCGAAATCAAATAGAAAGAATTATAAAAGAGCAAAAAAAAGTAACTCCAAGAATAAATAATATTAGTCTTAAAAAAACAAGTTATAATGCTAAAAGATTCGAAAAATGGCAAATATTCAAAAAAAGAAATGCTCAATTAATCTCTAAATTACCTCTTTTTTTGAAATTTTTCATTGAAAGAATCTACACAGATATATTTTTATGTATCATTAATATTCCCAGAATGAATACAGAACTTTTTCTTGAATCAACAAAAAAAATTATTGATAAATCCATTTACAATAATGAAAGAAAACAAGAAAGAATTAATAAAATTAAGAAAAATCTAATTCCATTTATTTCGACTATAAAAAAGTCACTTGATAATATTAGTAACAGTCAAAAAAATTCACCTATTTTTTATGACTTATCCTACATGTCACAAGCATATGTATTTTTCAAATTATCACAAATCCAAGTTAGTAAATCGTATAAATTAAGAGCTGTTCTTCAATCTCAAGGAATCCCCCCGCCTGAAATAAAGGATTCTTTTGAAACACAAGGAATAGTTGATTCGAAATTAGGGGATAAGAAACTTCCGAGTTATGAAATGAATCAATGGAAAAAGTGGTTAAGAGGATATTATCAATACAATTTATCTCAGAGCAGATGGTATACATTAATACCAGAAAAATGGCGCAATACAGTTCATCAGCGTAAAAAGGAAAATTTTAGCAAAAGGCATTCATATGAAAAAGACCAATTAATTGATTTCAAAAAACAAAAACAAATTGAAGTATATTCATTATCTAATCAAAAAAGAAAAGAGAATTTGCAAAAATACTATAAATATGATCTTTTATCATATAAATTTCTTAATTATGAAAATAAAAGGGAATACTTTTTTTATAGATCTCCGTTTCAAGGACGTAAGAAGCAAGAGATTTCTTATAACACGCATAAAGAAAATATACTGAGGAACATCCCTATCGATAATTATCTAGGAAAGGTCCATATTCTATATATGGAAAAAACGGTCGATAGAAAATATTTTGATTGGAACATTCTCAATTTTGATCTTAAACAAAAAGGCGATATTGAGGCCTGGGTCAGCAATAGGAATCAAAATACTCAAATAATTCCTAAAAAAGATCTTTTTTACCTTATGATTCCAGAAATCAATCCACCAAACTCCGACAAAGTATTTTTTGATTGGATGGGAATGAATGAAAAAATGCTAAAGTGTCGCATAGCGAATTTGGAACCTTGGTTCTTCCCAGAATTTGTGTTACTTTATAATGCATATAAAAGCAAACCTTGGTTTATACCAAGCAAATTACTTCTTTCAAATTTGAATAAAAATGAAAATAGTAGTGAAAATCAAAAACTAAATCAAAAGCAAAAAGGAAGTTTTTTGATACCATCGAATAAAAAGCATGAAAATCAAGGAGAAAAAGAACCCACAAGTCCAGGAAATCTTGGATCCGTTCTCTCACAACAAAAAGATAGTGAAGAAAATTATGCAAGATCAGACATGAAAAAGGGGAAAAAGAAAAAACAATACAAAAGCAGCGCGAGAGCAGAACTAGATTTCTTCCTGAAACGTTATTTGCTTTTTCAATTGAGATGGGACGATACTTTGAATCAAAGACTGATCAATAATGTCAAGGTATATTGTCTCCTGCTTAGACTGATAGATCCAACCCAAATTACTATAGCCTTGATTCAAAATAGAGAAATGAGTTTGGATATAATGCTGATTGAGAAGAATTTAACTCTTAACCAATTGATGAAAAAGGGAATATTTATTATAGAACCCATTCGTCTGTTTGGAAAAAACGATGCACAATTTATTATGTATCAAACCATAGGTATTTCATTGGTTCATAAGAGTAAGCACCAAACTAATCAAAAATACCAAGAACAAAGATATGTTTCTAAGAAGAATTTTGATGAAACTATTTCATCACACCAAAGAATAACTGAAAATAGAGACAAAAATCATTTGGATTTGGTTGTTCCTGAAAATATTTTCTCGTTTAGACGTCGTAGAAAGTTGAAAATTCTAAGTTGTTTTAATTCAAAGAATAGAAATGGTGAAGATAGAAATCCAGTATTTTGGAATGCAAAGGACGTAAAAGACAGCAGCCAAGTTTCGCATGACAGTAACCATTTTGATAGAGAGAAAAATCAATTAATGAAATTAAAGCTCTTTCTTTGGCCTAATTATCGATTAGAGGATTTAGCTTGTATGAATCGTTATTGGTTTGATACCAATAATGGCAGTCGTTTCAGTATGTTAAGAATACATCTGTATCCACGATTGAAATTTTGACATTTCGTGGATAATACACTTTTTCTATATATTCCATACCCTATATATAATAGGGTATATCAAAGCAAACAAATACATAGATCACATGTCTTGTCTCACATTTCATTCTAATATCCAATAGGAAATGAATAATGTCTCAATTAGATCTCGAAATGAATCAACAGAACCTTCTTTGTTTTAGGTCTAAATTCTTCGATGCGAAAATGTACCAATCCTTTTCTATCCCTATCTAAATCCAATTAGAAATTGGATTAATTGATTTGAATTCAGAAAATTAGGAGTTCATAAAGAAATTTGGATTAGATTATTGTATATACCAGATTCCAATTAATGGCATTATTATTATTGATCAATAAAATCCATATCTGTAAAAAGGGAAAGGGGATTTTTTTATGGTAACAAATTCATTCATTTCGGTTATTTCTCAAAAAGAAAACGAAGAAAACAGAGGGTCTGTTGAATTTCAAGTATTCAGTTTTACCACTAAGATAAGAAGACTTACTTCACATTTGGAATTGCACAAAAAAGACTCTTCATCCCAGAGAGGTTTGCGGAAAATTTTGGGAAAACGCCAACGACTGCTGGCCTATTTGTCAAAAAAAAATAGAAGACGCTATAAAGAATTAATTAGTGAGTTAAATATTCGAGAGATAAAAACTCGTTAATTTGAAGCGTGATACCATTTGAGCTTAGTCGTTTAAATTTTGATGAACTTCTTTTTACTTTCAGCAATGCATGGAAGAACGACTCGGGAAAAAACTTATGATTGCACCAACTACAAGAAAAGACCTCATGATAGTCAATATGGGCCCTCACCACCCATCAATGCATGGTGTTCTTCGACTGATTGTTACTCTAGATGGTGAAAATGTTATTGATTGTGAACCAATACTGGGTTATTTACATAGAGGGATGGAGAAAATTGCGGAAAATCGAACAATTATACAATATTTGCCTTATGTAACGCGTTGGGATTATTTAGCTACTATGTTCACAGAAGCAATAACCGTAAATGGACCCGAAAAGCTAGGCAATATTCAAGTACCTAAAAGGGCTAGCTATATCAGAGCTATTATGTTGGAGTTAAGTCGTATCGCTTCTCATTTGTTATGGCTTGGCCCTTTTATGGCAGATATTGGGGCACAGACCCCTTTCTTCTATATTTTTCGAGAACGAGAGTTAATATATGACTTGTTCGAAGCTGCTACCGGTATGCGCATGATGCATAATTATTTTCGTATCGGAGGAGTAGCTGCTGATCTACCTCATGGCTGGATAGATAAATGTTTGGATTTTTGCGATTATTTTTTAACCGGGGTTGCTGAATATCAAAAGCTTATTACGCGGAATCCTATTTTTTTAGAACGAGTTGAAGGCGTAGGCATTATTGGCGCAGAAGAAGCACTAAATTGGGGTTTATCGGGCCCAATGCTACGAGCTTCCGGAATACAGTGGGATCTTCGTAAAATTGATCGTTATGAGTCTTACGACGAATTTGATTGGGAGATTCAATGGCAAAAAGAAGGGGATTCATTAGCTCGGTATTTAGTACGAATCAGTGAAATGACAGAATCCATAAAAATTATCCAACAGGCTCTGGAAGGAATTCCAGGGGGACCCTATGAGAATTTAGAAATTCGACGCTTTGGTAGAATAAAAGACCCTGAATGGAATGATTTTGACTATCGATTTATTAGTAAAAAACCTTCTCCAACTTTTGAATTGTCTAAGCAAGAACTTTATGTAAGAGTCGAAGCACCAAAAGGAGAATTGGGAATTTTTCTGATAGGAGATCA